TTAAATTTATAGAATATGATTGAATTGCGTAATATAAATATAAAATATAATAAGAATAGTATTTATTGTATTTATTTTATTAAGTACATGCTGATACGGCTATCCATTTTATCCATATATCACATCTTTTATTGTAATTTCACTTGGGACAACATTAGTCACACTCCGTAAAAATTTGTATTTTCTATTCAATATATTCAATGAAAAATTGAAACAGGAGGATTCTCTATAGGGATATGTACATAAGAGAGAGATCAGGTTTGGTATCTGGGTAACAATTTCTGTTCTGGGGTTTACATATACACATATATGTTATTATAATTGAAATTGAAAAGGATTGATTATTGAAAAAAAATGAATACTGATTAGTCATAAATCAATTTGATTTTCTTTTGCCATTCAATGAAACAAAATTTCATTGGAGATAAAAATGGAGGAATCGTTCGCTAATTCAAAGTAAATTGTTAATGGTTCCAATTTGTCCTGAATTTTACAGTCTGTGACCAGAAATCCATTTTTTCTACTCTCAATAGAAAGGAGAAGGGATGTTTTTAAGCGATGTATTGTATATTTTAAGATACAATCAATCGAAGAGAAGAATCTAAACTAGATCCAATAAAAAACAGGAATTTCTTTTTTGAAAAGGATAGGTACAATGGTATTCAAGATAAAAAAAGGAGTGAGTAATAGAATTAGAATATAGATAATATTTTTATCCATTTTTGACCGAATTTGGCGGCATGGCCAAGTGGTAAGGCGGGGGACTGCAAATCCTTTATCCCCAGTTCAAATCCGGGTGTCGCCTGATCAACAAAAGATTTTTTATTTCTTTCCTATCTTGTGCCGATCTAATTCGACGAATTCTTGCGGAGCAAGAAGCAGAGGCAAAGGACTAAGTGGGCGTGTCAATACTCGATTTTGATAACCCATGGCGTAGGTTTTCTAAAAGACTGTCATTTTTTTTTCTCACAATTTAGGCGTAGCCCAAATCGGTATCAATAGGGATGAAGCAACTCTCATTTATTAATTTAATGATTGACTCTCACCATTTATTTGATTCAATTGAAAAATCAAATAAATGGTGAGAGTCAATTCCGGGATTCAGAACTAAGGTCGGAAATCTCGGTATCCAAAGGTTCCTAAGGGACACTCTGTTTTTGCTACTAGAATTGAAGAAGAGATTATACGAAAGACTATAATAACAAGATCTCTTATATTAAAAGAGTAAAGGTTAAAGTTAAAAAAAAAGAATGTATTAATTAATAGTGGTGGTGGGTTCTCCTGATTCTTTCACAGAAAGAAGGACAGTAAGCTTAGATCAAATAGGAAATAGAGGTATCTGATAGATAGTTATCTATCGTGATGGTATATTTTTATGCTTTTTGCTTAGTAAGGAAAGGCATTAATATCAAAACAAACAATAGGTCTTACTATTCTTACATGCTCCATATAGAAGCATTCCTTTTATATTTCCAAGGAAAAGGCGTGTGTATCATCGTATTTGTACTAAATGCTTCCTGATTTTACCAGAAACCCTAAAATAGAGAAACTTGTTACGAGTGTATTCATTGAATTGGTTCATCAATAAATAGTCTTACCTATTTTGACTCTGCGCCATTGATTCCGCTATGATTATTAATCAATAATAGAATAATTCCTTCATAGAAATAGAGGACATAATTCACATGGATATAGTAAGTCTTGCTTGGGCTGCTTTAATGGTAGTCTTTACATTTTCCCTTTCACTTGTAGTATGGGGAAGGAGTGGACTCTAGGGCTGGGCACTACAAATTGCTCAATCGAATCGTATCAATTCTTTATTGATCATTTTGCGAAGCCCTAAAAAAAGAAAAATGTCTTCCAAATTGTACTGGAATACAGTAATGAATGATTACCATGCATGATAGGCGATTTTTTCCAACCTAATTTTTCCTAAATATTCTATTTTAGTGAATCAGCTCTTATCATAATTATGGATATTACAATAAGAAAAACTAATACTATTTTTTTTCTTTATTTATTTCCCTTTTTCTTTTACCTTTCTAAAAGAAAGTCGTTCTGCTATTACGACAATACATATTTTCTTTCTATCGGAAACGAAGCGATTAGTAATTGGCCAAAGAGATCCGACACATAATAAAATTAGATCTTTCTTCTGTTGAGCGATCCACATATCATACATTTAACATTTGTTTTAGACTACTAGAAAAGTTTTTATGCTTTTTTTGATTCATCTCATGTTTAAGCATGAAAAATGGACAGGGTCTGCTCTACTCCTTTTACAAATCCGAAGAAGTTACTGTATAACTTAACTCCGTGGATCATCCGTTAATTGTTCAATCAATGACTTCTTGAGATGGGAAATCAAACTAAAAGAAATAGAGTGCTATCTGTATGTACATCTAATATATGTACATACATATTGTAATTTGATCTATATATAATAATAATAAAAACAATACTATAGCTGGTGTGGTAGAAAGAACTATATATATAGTTCTTTCTACCACACCAGCTTAGATACTTACTACGATACTTCTGATTCCAGCCTAATCATTTCATTTAAGATTTAGAGTTTGAATCCCTTTCTTTCATTTCTTGAATCATCGATAAGAACTAATAATAATTCAAGTTTCATTCAAATTAATCATTTTGGCTGACTGTTTTTACATAGATGATAAGTAAAAAAGCAGTAGGAACTAGAATGAACAGTGCAGTAGCAATAAGTGCGAGAATATTTACTTCCATAATCCAATCTTCTTTTGTTTCGCAATAACTCGGGATCTAATCCCATAGAGATGATAAATTTGACTCCTGCAAATTCAACGGGATTAATTGCATCCCGATGATACTGAATCAGATCAATATTATGAATAACAATTTCTGATCTATCAAATCAATTCATCGTCGAAAATTCAATAATATAGTAGTAGTATAACATAGAAAGGAAAGATCTTTTATCATACTAAATCAAAAATAGCATTTTTGATTTGATCAGAAATACACATCAATCATTAGATTTTCATACCCTTTTTCCACTTTTTCTTTTCTATAACATAACCGATTAGCTATCTTCTTTATACAACTTCCCTACTTAATACATACATATACATAGAATTATGTACATAAAATTATGAGGTATCATATGACTGGTATTGTCTGGGTCATACACAGATACAAACAGTATAAGTGAGATGGAAAAATAAAGGATTTAGTATAAAAAATCAAATATTTGAACAAAAAATACTGAATATAGCAATACTACCGATTGTACCAATCGACATATGTCTCTCCCTTATCAATCAGTACTAGGGAAAGAACTCGGAAAAGAAATGGAAATTCCCATATTTATCTGATGATAAATGCGAAACAAAAGAAAAAAAATTCCCCTCCCCGCACCGGGGATTCGATTCGGCTCCCCCTCTTCCCTTTCGCGAAAAATAGAGAAATGAATTGAGAAATTCATCGGATCCTAGTTCGGGACTGACGGGGCTCGAACCCGCAGCTTCCGCCTTGACAGGGCGGTGCTCTGACCAATTGAACTACAATCCCAGATGGTTTCATAAGAATTGTCATGTTGTAACGTAACAGATACACGAATGATATAGTGATATCATATCCACATAAACACGGGCTTTAGCGAGAGTGCCGCGGATTATTAGTAACTAGTGATTCTTTTTTTTTATTGTTAAAGTGGATAATCAACCTTTCAATGAGATGAGAAAAAAATATAAATAGAGCAAAAAATTGACCCTTTTCCTTCATTTCTGCAGATCAAGCATTTCTTTTCTGTAGGACAAATTGGTTATATTATACTCATGGAGCGGTGATTTTTTGGGCCGAGCTGGATTTGAACCAGCGTAGACATGTCGCCAACGAATTTACAGTCCGTCCCCATTAACCGCTCGGGCATCGACCCAGGAAGAATTCATTCTAGGCTTATTGATAATCCATGATCAACTTCCTTTTGTAGTACCCTACCCCCAGGGGAAGTCGAATCCCCGTTGCCTCCTTGAAAGAGAGATGTCCTAAACCACTAGACGATGGGGGCATATCCGCCCGACCGTCATCATACTATGATGATAGTATGAACAGTTTTTTGGAATTGTCAATATAATATAATGGTATGGCTAGATCCGAAGAGTCTTTCTATGTTATGATTCTATAGAATCATAACATTTTTTGGGGGGGTTGATGCTTCATGAATGAAGCATCCCATACTATTCGATATAACGAAAGGAAGTATAGGATTCCTTCAGTTCAGGCAATGGTTAGCCGGACAGAAAAAAGGGGTAGGGGAGGTAAAACCCCATTTAGTTTCATTTCATTTATTTTCTTCCATTTTCACTCATTGCTTCGTTTATCGTTGAGATGCAATATAATATGCCTATCACTATCTCGCACTAAGCCATAAAATGCAAAAACGAGAAAAATTTTACCCACTTTCTAGGTAAATACAAATTTTTTGTCCATTATGAGTCTACTGCATATATGTATATATGTAGTAGACTCATAATATAAAATGGTTAATTCATGAATTGAATAGGGCCCTTTTAACTCAGTGGTAGAGTAACGCCATGGTAAGGCGTAAGTCATCGGTTCAAATCCGATAAAGGGCTTTTTCATGAAAATCAAGTCTTAGTCTTCTTTTTTTTTCAGCGGATAATACGGATAGTGTTAATATTCAAAAAATGTAAGTGGACCTGACCCCTTGAATCATGACTATATCAGCTATTCTGATATTTAAATTCGATGATATATATTAAATTATGGAAAGCGGTTTTTTTTCCTTAAACCACACAAGACAAGAATTTGTCGATATTCGATATTTCTTATTTTCTCTTCTTGTTAATGGATGCTGCATAGGAATAAATCGCTATTCTTTTCCAATACATATAAAAAAGTATATTATATTTCGAAAATAGATTTTTCAATATCTTTCCTTGATTTCAGAATCCGATATTGTTTTGTTCCAGCAATGCAATAGAGAACGAATGCGA